CTTGCCAAGGAGAAGATACGGGTTCGATTCCCGCCGCTCGCCAGCTTAATTTAGTAAGGTACTATGATAAAAAATTTCGTCTAGTTGACTACTTAACTACTTATATTAAATTAAGTAGGTGTTAGTCTAATACCGTATCCCTTACTATCTTACCCTTCCTTTGCACCCCACTCAAAAAAAAGGGGGCTCCGGCGGCGGGAATCGAACTCGCCAACAGGACTCCCTAAATCAGGGATTCACCGAGACGAACAACTGGCAAACTGCTTTTAAAGGGAAGGGAGGTAGACTGTGCCTTTCTTTCATTTCATTTTTCTTTTCTGCAGGGTAGGAAGGAGCCTTGAGAGTTCTTCTTGTAGGGGCAAGTGACTTTGTAAACTGCTCAATTTGGCCCTCTAGGGCCGGGAACTAATGAATAAAAAAGGGTTGGATACCGCCCAGCCCTCTACCATATCCATACAAATAGAATAGTCCTTTTATACAGACAGCTAAGTGCGGAGACGGGAATCGAACCCGTGACCTCAAGGTTATGAGCCTCGTGAGCTACCAAACTGCTCTACTCCGCTCTGGAGGGCCGGAAACTGGTGGACGAAAAAGGTTGAATACAGGCCTCTACCATGTCTAGACAAATAGAATAGTCCTTTTATACAGAATGGAGCGGGTAGCGGGAATCGAACCCGCATCGTTAGCTTGGAAGGCTAGGGGTTATAGTCGACGTTGGTTGATTATTTTTAACGTCTCTAATTCAAAACCGAACATGAAATTTGGATTTCATTCGGCTCCTTTATGGATATTCTCACCACTTAACATCTATGTCAGCTTTTCTATCTGAATGGAACCAAAGCTCTCCGCTTTCTAGATGATCCCTATAGAGTAGGAAATAGAAATTATACTAAATCTATCTAATCTACTTACTTCGTTCCCTAATTTTATTCAAGAGATCCTGAGGAAAAGAATTGGGTTTCCACCGAGCTGAAACAATATGCTGATGGTTCTAGTAAACCAAAACTACCGTTTTTTAGCTATTTGGCTTCCATTTCCTTTTTTAACAAAAGAAGATTTAGTTACGATTGGAAATAAACTTTTTTGTATCTTCATCCATAGATCCTTTACTCATATTTAAAAAATGGGAATACTTAATCCAATGCAAAATTATGCTTCGCGACTCTGTACTCATAATCCAATTTGTATTTTGGATGCAATTTCCATTAGTCTTTGGATACAAATCGCGAGAATGTATATTCTTCCTCAATATGCTATTGAGAGGAAAAGGATTAAATCCTTTATAAGAACTAAAGTTTTCATCGGAATATAAAAAACTTAAGGACACCTTAAGTATATCATTTCAAATTCAGTTATTAATAGAACGAATCACACTTTTACCACTAAACTATACCCGCTACATGTAGATTATGATACCAACGCTACCCTTTGTCAAGGGTAGCCATTCGAGAAGGAGGCTAATTCCCCCTTATTGAATCAAATGGAGAAGGTTCATGACAGTGAGCGATTGGTACTTCGATCGCGGGCCTTTATTTTAGGGTTTAGATAGCCTCTCTGGTCTGTAAAATACATATCTTCTTACCATCCCAATAGCGTATGAACCTAATGTATGCATTTCGATTAGGGTCGTATTCTTATTCTATGGTTACGACTACAATGATCATTATTTGCTTTGCGAGGACGTAAGTGTGCCAGACTGCTGTAAGGAATAGTTTGATTATTCCTACAATATACACTAGGAGATATAGGGGGCAGCACTGCCCCCATAAATCCCTTTCTTCCTTTTCCTTTTTGTTCAATTCTGAACAAAGAAATTGGGGAAGATGTTTTCTTCCCCCACTTATCATGAAGTCCGAGCCCTAGAGAAAGAGTGAGATGAATTTCAAAAATTCATCATAGACTTTCCCTATGGCTTGAGAGAAGCAAGAAACAAAGAGTCGTAACTTAAAGAGAAAGGCGGACAGGACCCGACGGATTTACCTGATTACGTCAGGTAAATCCTTACCTGAGAAATTTTGGTCAGGATTTACCTGATGTAAAGAAGATCCTAAATGTCTCTGGTTAGTCGATCCTCTCCATTTACTAATTTCCTCCCCTCTTTTCCACTCAATTCTAGTTTATTAGATTCTTGTTTAAAAGAATCAAAGAAGATGAATAGAACTAAGAACACATAAAAAAAGCATAGAGGACCAAGACCATTACCAAATGTTCCTCTCAAGAATCATATTGGGTATCTGTTCCCTTCCTTTTCCCGCTAGGATCGGAAATCTTATATTTTTCATATCCATATACCATCGAACCCTTAGGGTTACAGAATCCTCCTTTTTTCCTAGTCTTCGGAAACAGAAAACCCATAGCCGGGAGGAGTTAGGTATGTAGGGTATGGTTTATTATTTTTTGTTGGGCAGGCAGTAGAATAATTTTTCTACTCTGCAATATAAATTCTACTGCCCACTTTTTACAAGCAAATTGTTGCTAAAACTCTAACATAGTTTGTTCAAAATGCACCAACTAGAATCCTTGGAGAATATTCAAGTACCCCCTTTCCAAGGGGTACCTGTTAAAAATCGCTTCAACAAATCCGTCCAAAACTTTTTAAGAAAAATGGAAAAGTTTTGAACTCGAAGGTTTTTCCAAGAGATGCCTGTTAAAAATAGTTGCAATCTCTCACCAAAACAGATAAGAAGTATCTCACTGAAAATTACTAACCAGCCATATGGGTATATGAAGAGCGCGAATTCCTTTATACCCCACCCAATTACAATTAAAGGAAATAAAACATAAATGGAGAAAATTCTCATCATAAGATCAGCCAATAGAAGAAAAAAGTCCCTAATTCTGCAGAACGTTCTGAGCACGTGAAAAGTCAATAGCCTAAAGATAAAAAAGAAAAAGTATACCATTTTTTTGACAGCAGCTCTTATTGCCCCTTTGGCCTTTTTTTTGGCCTTTTGTATTATCCGATTCAAAAATCGATTCATATTCAAAAATTGATTCATATTTGTTCACCTCCTCTAAACAATCTAACTTTCGTGCTTTGGTTTAGTGAGTCGTCCGAGATCGTGTTTACATACCTATGAACTTACCCTCTTCAAGTATATTGGATACTACTATACTAATAATTATAGTAATAATTTTTTATTGTGTCAACCCTCTCTTCACGTATTTTATTATACGTATTTTTTTATATAATAAAATAAAAAAAAACCTCTACTTTGTGCAAGTGATAAGAGAGAATATGAAAGATTTTCTTATTTTTCTTGATTTTCTCAAGATTTTGAACCTTGCCATGAATAAACTTCTATATCTCGATCTCGATATATACATATATAATCTCTACATATATCTCTATATGTACATATATTATGTACATTATGCAGTAGACCCATAATGGGAAATCAAAGTGGCTAATTTTGGAATTGAATAAAAAGCCCTTTTAACTCAGTGGTAGAGTAATGCCATGGTAAGGCATAAGTCATCGGTTCAAATCCGATAAAGGGCTTTTTAATTTGGTGGTAGAGTAATGCCATGGTAAGACGTAAGTCATCGGTTCGAATCCGATAAAGTACTTTTCTACTAAATTTATTATTTATTCACCTTATTTATTATTTATTCACCTTTTTTTCTTTGTTTTTGAAAATTTCTCCATTTTTTTCTTGAATTTTATGACTTAGTGTGGGATGCATGCATTTTTGGTCTGAACACTAAATGAAGCACGGAGTGTAAATTGCAAAAAAGAAATCAAATTGGACTCTTTTTCCTGTTAGATCAATCAAATCACTACCTGTACTGAACTAATCTAGAATCCCTTTTATTAATCTATTCTTATTCTATACCCTTTAAATGAATTTCCCTAAAAAGTAGGAGATGATCCGTGAATTAACCTAACCATCAACTAAAAAAAATCCTAAGAAAGCATAACAGAAAAGTAGGAAAGACTCTTTGCTTTGGATCTAGTTATACTCTTCGAGTATATTGACAATTCTAAAAAACTGCTCATACTATCATTATAGTATAATGACGAGCGGTTGTATATGGCCCTATCGTTTAGTGATGCCCCTATCGTCTAGTGGTTCAGGACATCTCTCTTTCAAGGAGGCAGCGGGGATTCGACTTCCCCTGGGGGTAGGGAGTATTATGAAAGGAGGTTAATCATAGATTATCAAAAACCCTAGAATAAATTCTTCCTGGGTCGATGCCCGAGCGGTTAATGGGGACGGACTGTAAATTCGTTGACGATATGTCTACGCTGGTTCAAATCCAGCTCGGCCCAAAAATCTAGGGCTTCGTGAATATGAACTAAATCCATTTTTTTTCTTCCATAAAAAAAAATGTCTGATCCATAGAAATAAAGGATAAAGAGAAAGGGGGAAATTTCTTTCTAATCCATATTTCTCTCATTCCTTTTTTACAAACAAAAGAGTTTTTCTTATTGAAAGGTGGATTATCATCCATTTTAAGCGATAAAAAATCGCGACATACTAGTTATGTCACTCTCACTATACCCACATACGATATATGGGTATGTAGTATATGATTCGTCTATTTCTTAGAGTACGACAGACGAATCGAATCTTCTTATGGTTCTATTTAAAAATAGGTATAGGTATGCCATACACCCCGCGGGGATTGTAGTTCAATTGGTCAGAGCACCGCCCTGTCAAGGCGGAAGCTGCGGGTTCGAGCCCCGTCAGTCCCGAACTAGGGTTCAATGAATGGGTAAATTCATCTTTCCTTTTTCCATAAAAAATTTCCATCAAAAAAAGGGGGCAGGAGACAAGATCAAATACCTATGGGGCATCCTTACTTCACTTTTTTGATTTCGCATTTTTCATTAAAGAGGGAGGGAAGGCCTATAGGAATTTCTTTTTTCACTACTCCCGGTTGATAAAGAAAGACATACATATCATACGTGGATTAGTATAATTTAGGATATTACTCTATCCTTATGATGATACCATCCTCATCTTAACTTCCTATTCGACTCTTATGGATTATGGAATAGAGTACCGGTATTTTATCGGAATCCATACATAAATTGTATTCGTTTATTCTTAGACAGTGAATTTAATATAATTAGTACTTTTTGGGTTAAACCAGGCCCCTTCCATTTTGTAGTTCCAACTTTGTTTGTGTATGTTCAATGACTAATTGGAAAGAATCTATCTCATTCTCATTCCATTTGCGGACTCCTTTTTTATGGATCCGCTCTCATCTTTAGACCCAAAAAGTGGATATTGATAGTAACCTAATAAAATAAAAGAAAAACCAAGCAAAGCAAACGCCCTTTTTCCTAAATTTAAAATATTCGATTTTTTTTATTTAAGCCCTCTTTTCTCCATCTCACTTCTACTTCTACTGCTTATTTGTATGTCTATGTGACCCATAGAAAGTCGGTCATATAATACATACATACATAATTGTATGTATAACTATAAGAAAAAGGAAGGGAAATTGGATAAGATAAGAAAGATCGTGGGTTATAGATATAGAAAAGAAAAAGTAGAAAAGGATGAAAAAAAGAGAGAATTCCTAATCCAATCAAAAAACCAATTTTGGTCTTAGTATGGATAAGGGATCTTCCTATGTTATACTATTCCACTCTCAACCATGAATTGATTTGATAGATCCGATATTCATAATATTGAATTGATTCAGTATTATCAGAATGCAAGTCCTCCCCTTGAATTTACAGGATACCCCTTTTTCCTCTCCATGGGATTACATCCCGAGTTATTGCGAAAAAAAAAGAGGTTATGGAAGTCAATATTCTCGCATTTATTGCTACTGCACTGTTCATTCTAGTTCCTACTGCCTTTTTACTTATTATTTATGTAAAAACAGTCAGCCAAAATGATTAATTGGAATTCCAATTAATCATTGAAGAAATGAAAAAGGGATTAAATAAAATAAAAATCCAAGTCTTAAATGAAAGGATCTGGTTGGAATCATAAAGTGTGGTAGAAAGAACTACATATAGTTTTTTCTACCACACTTTAGAGTCTTTCTATTATATTATCTTGAATCTACATAGAATAGATTAGTAGATTGAAATAGTATTCTAATTCAATTTCTTTTTTCACTGCATCCACTTAATTTCAATCAAGTCAAAATAAAAAAATCGAAGACAATTCTTCACGAAAGAATCCATGGAGGGAGAGAAAAATAATATGAGAATAGACTATAGTAAAAGAAAAAAAGTAAAAGTCAAAATCAGCGAATCTTTCATGCTTAAACATGCGGCGAGATGCTTCAAAAGAGCATAAAAATTTTTCTAAGAATAAGAAAAGAGTATAAAACAAATGGAAAGTGTGCGATATGTTGTGAATAGCTCCGTGGAAGAAAGTCTAATTTTCTTATGTATAGAACTTTTTTAACCATTCGTCACTTCTAGTAGAAATTATGAATTGCTGTAATCGCTCTTTCTATTTCTATAGAGTAGAATAGAACGACTCCTTCTTACAAGAGTTTCTTACAGGAGTGAAACAAAACTAAAGAAAGAAAGAATAAAGTTTGGCAAAATGATTAATGCAAAAGGATCAATTAAAGAAAAGAGTTGATACAACAATTCGACTACTCAATCAATTAGTAGTATCCCTAGAGTCCACTCCTCCCCCATACTACTAGTGAAAGAGAAAATGTAAAGACTACCATTAAAGCAGCCCAAGCGAGACTTACTATATCCATGTAAATTATGTCTCCTATTTCTATGAAGAAATTATTCTACTATTGATCAATAATCATAGTGGAATCAAGGGTACAGAGTCAAAAAGGGATTCTGCCCTAAGGCTATGGATGAATCAGTTCAAGGAGTTTACTCCTAACAAATTCTTATAGGATTTCTGGTAGAATTGGAGAGCATTAAGTATAAATACGATACATAGCCCTTTTCCTTAAAAAAGAGTACGGGGATGATGTCCTGAATGGAAGACGCGGGAATAGAAAGATTTTTTCTTCCTTTTGTTACCTTTTTTTTATAAGCAAAGGACGTCAGAATATACCATAAAATTAGGATAGATAAATATTTATTGGATACCTACCTTGCCTATGTTTATTTTTAACCTAAACCCTACAGCCCCGCTTTCTATCATTCTATGAAAGAATGAGGAGACTTTATCCACAACTCCGAAATTGATTTTTGATCAGCCTATTCAATCTGATTCTCGACGGAATCAGTAGCCCTTACTTTAGTGTATGTAGGTAGCATAAGATGTACGATAAATAAAATGTATAATAATTAGGAAGTCTTGATATTCCTTCGTGGAGTCCCTTCTTCAATCTTAGATTGAAAAAAAAAGAATGCCCCTTAGGAGCCCTTTGAATATCAAGATTTCTGACATCTTAGCCTCGTAGTTTTAAATTCTCGAATCAATTAAGAATCAATTCAAATTAATAAAAGAATAAGTAAACGCTACCTCATCCCTATTGGTAGCTGTTTGGGCCACTACCGACAAAACAAACCCTAATAGAACTATGGATTCTCAAAATCCAGTATCGCCAGGCCTAGTTATTCTCTTGCCCCAGCTTATGCGGGGTACGAATTTGTCGAGTTCGATCAGTACTATAAGCCTAAGTATTTTATTGATCAGGCGGCACCCAGATTTGAACTGGGGATAAAGGATTTGCAGTCCCCTGCCTTACCGCTTGGCCATGCCGCCAAAAAATCCGATCTAAAATCGAGAAAAGAGCAAGTATTCATCCACGTTTTCTTACTAAAACCCCCTTTCTTTTATCTTGAATCTAATTCTACTTACTTTTTTCCAATATTTTTCCAAAAATCTATTCCTGCTTTTTTTGGATCCAGTTTCGATTATTCTCCTCCATGGATTCTATCTTAAAACACACATTGCTAACACTAGAAAACTTCCCTTTTCTTTCTATTGAGATGAAAAAGGAGAAAAAGTGGATTTCCAGTCACAGGCTGCAAAATTCAGAACAAATTGGAACCATTAACTAGAATTCTACTTTTTTTTGAATTGCAGTAGTGAACGACTCTTAAATCAGTATTCTCTCCCCCCCTTCCTTTTAATGGCATAATAAAATAGAATGGGTTTATGCCTAATCCGTGTATAGGTAAACTCCAGGTCCGAACAGCATTATTATCCATAACAGCATTATTATCCATGGATCCCCCTTATGTACATATCTCTATGGGGAATCGTGCTTTAATTTTTCATTGCATTAAATATCTTGAATAAAAAAAGGAAATTTGCTCTGATATAGAGTATGACCTGACCATCTTGGCCCACCCAAGTGAAATTACGATAAAAGCAGGGATATGTGGAGAGGTGGATAACTAGATTGGCATGTACTTAAAAAAAAGGACTTACTTTATTTTAGGATTCTACAATGAAATCCTATATTTTCTAGCAATTCTACTACTACGAAACAAAAAAGAACCCTCAAATTCTTTTTTGAAATTAAACTAAGCGTGCTATTCTAAATCGAACTAAAGTCAAACTTTCTAGTGCTTATAAATTATTATATTATGGCTTTATCCCATTCATAGAAAGGAGATAAAATGAGAAATCTTTGCCATCCAATCTGATTAGAATATCATTAAGTGGCAGAATTTTTTTCTAGGAATGTTTTATCAATTCATTTTCATTCGATTTGTACCCCTGGCAAATTCGAACTTTCCTCGAAATTGTCTCTATTCATATGTATGAAATACATATATGAAATACGTATGTGGAGTTCCCTAGAATTTCATGTGATTCAGTAAACAGAATATAGATTCCATGATTGCTAGATCGATCCATAGGGATTGATGAAGAGTGAGCTGATAATGGAATTTTTCTTCGATAAAAAGGAAACTTAAGATTAAGATGCTCCGGAATGGAAATGAGGGAATGTCCACAATACCCGGATTTAGTCAGATCCAATTCGAGGGATTTTTTAGGTTCATTAATCAAGGCTTGGCAGAAGAACTTGAGAAGTTTCCAACAATTAAAGATCCAGATCACGAAATTGCATTTCAATTATTTGCGAAAGGATATCAATTGCTAGAACCCTCAATAAAAGAAAGGGATGCTGTGTATGAATCACTCACCTATTCTTCCGAATTATATGTATCTGCGAGATTAATTTTTGGTTTCGATGTGCAAAAACAAACCATTTCTATTGGAAACATTCCTATAATGAATTCCTTAGGAACCTTTATAATAAATGGAATATACCGAATTGTGATCAATCAAATATTGCTAAGTCCTGGTATTTACTACCGCTCGGAATTAGACCATAAGGGAATTTCTATCTACACCGGGACTATAATATCAGATTGGGGAGGAAGATCGGAATTAGCAATTGATAAAAAAGAAAGGATATGGGCTCGCGTAAGTAGAAAACAAAAGATATCTATTCTAGTTCTATCATCAGCTATGGGTTCGAATCTAAGAGAAATTCTAGATAATGTTTCCTACCCTGAAATTCTCTTGTCTTTCCCGAATGCTAAGGAGAAGAAGAGGATTGAGTCAAAAGAAAAAGCTATTTTGGAGTTTTATCAACAATTTGCTTGTGTAGGTGGGGACCTGGTATTTTCGGAGTCCTTATGTGAGGAATTACAAAAGAAATTTTTTCAACAAAAATGTGAATTAGGAAGGATTGGTCGACGAAATATGAATCGGAGACTGAATCTTGATATACCTCAGAACAATACATTCTTGTTACCACGAGATGTATTGGCCGCTACGGATCATTTGATTGGAATGAAATTTGGAACGGGTATACTTGACGATGACGATATGAATCACTTGAAAAATAAACGTATTCGTTCGGTTGCGGATCTGTTACAAGATCAATTCGGACTGGCTCTTGATCGTTTACAACATGCGGTTCAAAAAACTATCCGTAGAGTATTCATACGTCAATCGAAACCGACTCCACAAACTTTGGTAACTCCAACTTCAACTTCGATTTTATTAATAACTACTTATGAGACCTTTTTTGGCACATACCCCTTATCTCAAGTTTTTGATCAAACTAATCCATTGACACAAACTGTTCATGGGCGAAAAGTGAGTTGTTTGGGTCCTGGAGGATTGACGGGGAGGACTGCAAGTTTTCGGAGCCGAGATATTCATCCGAGTCACTATGGGCGTATTTGTCCAATTGACACGTCCGAAGGAATCAATGTTGGACTTACTGGATCCTTAGCTATTCATGCGAGAATTGATCACTGGTGGGGATCCATAGAGAGTCCATTTTATGAAATATCTGAGAAAGCAAAAGAAAAAAAAGAGAAACAGGTGGTTTATTTATCACCAAATAGAGATGAATATTATATGATAGCAGCAGGAAATTCTTTGTCTTTGAATCAGGGTATTCAGGAAGAACAGGTTGTTCCAGCTAGATACCGTCAAGAATTCCTGACTATTGCATGGGAACAGATTCATGTTAGAAGTATTTTTCCTTTCCAATATTTTTCTATTGGAGGTTCTCTCATTCCTTTTATTGAGCATAATGATGCGAATCGGGCTTTAATGAGTTCTAATATGCAGCGCCAAGCAGTTCCGCTTTCTCGGTCCGAGAAGTGCATTGTTGGAACTGGATTGGAACGTCAAACAGCTCTAGATTCGAGGGTTTCCGTTATAGCCGAACGCGAGGGAAAGATCATTTCTACTGATAGTCACAAGATCCTTTTATCAAGTAGTGGGAAGACTATAAGTATTCCTTTAGTTACCCATCGGCGCTCTAACAAAAATACTTGTATGCACCAAAAACCTCGGGTTCCATGGGGTAAATCCATTAAAAAAGGACAAATTTTAGCAGAGGGAGCTGCTACAGTTGGTGGGGAACTTGCTTTAGGAAAAAACGTATTAGTAGCTTATATGCCATGGGAAGGTTACAATTTTGAAGACGCAGTACTAATTAGCGAACGTTTGGTATATGAGGATATTTATACTTCTTTTCACATCCGAAAATATGAAATTCAGACGGATACGACAAGCCAAGGCTCCGCTGAAAAAATCACTAAAGAAATACCACATCTAGAAGAACATTTACTCCGCAATTTGGACAGAAATGGAGTTGTTAGGTTGGGATCCTGGGTAGAAACTGGCGATATTTTAGTAGGTAAATTAACGCCTCAGATAGCGAGCGAATCGTCGTATATCGCGGAAGCTGGATTATTACGGGCCATATTTGGTCTTGAGGTATCCACTTCAAAAGAAACTTCTCTCAAACTACCTATAGGTGGAAGAGGGCGCGTTATCGATGTGAAATGGATCCAGAGGGACCCCCTAGACATAATGGTTCGTGTATATATTTTACAGAAACGTGAAATCAAAGTTGGGGATAAAGTAGCCGGAAGACACGGGAATAAGGGGATCATTTCCAAAATTTTGCCTAGGCAAGATATGCCCTATTTGCAAGATGGAACACCTGTTGATATGGTCTTCAATCCCTTAGGAGTACCCTCACGAATGAATGTGGGACAAATATTTGAAAGCTCGCTCGGATTAGCAGGGGATCTGCTAAAGAAACATTATAGAATAGCACCCTTTGATGAGAGATATGAGCAAGAGGCTTCAAGAAAACTTGTGTTTTCAGAATTATATGAAGCCAGTAAACAAACAAAAAATCCATGGGTATTTGAACCCGAGTACCCGGGAAAAAGTAGAATATTTGATGGAAGAACAGGAGACCCCTTCGAACAACCTGTTCTAATAGGGAAGTCCTATATCTTAAAATTAATTCATCAAGTTGATGAGAAAATCCATGGACGTTCTACTGGGCCCTACTCACTTGTTACACAACAACCCGTTAGAGGAAGAGCCAAGCAAGGGGGACAACGAGTAGGAGAAATGGAAGTTTGGGCTTTAGAAGGATTTGGTGTTGCTCATATTTTACAAGAGATACTTACTTATAAATCTGATCATCTTATAGCTCGCCAAGGAATACTTAATGCTACGATCTGGGGAAAAAGAGTACCTAATCACGAGGATCCTCCAGAATCTTTTCGAGTGCTCGTTCGAGAACTACGATCTTTGGCTCTAGAACTGAATCATTTCCTTGTATCTGAGAAGAACTTCCAGGTTAATAGGGAGGAAGTTTGATCGGAATAAATATAAATTCTTTTCTTATTTCTATTTTATGATTGACCAATATAAACATCAACAACTCCAAATTGGACTCGTTTCCCCTCAACAAATAAAGGCTTGGGCTAACAAAAACCTACCTAATGGGGAAGTCGTTGGCGAAGTCACAAGGCCCTCTACTTTTCATTATAAAACCGATAAACCAGAAAAAGATGGATTGTTTTGCGAAAGAATCTTTGGACCCATAAAAAGCAGAATTTGTGCTTGTGGAAATTCTCGAGCGAGCGTAGCTGAAAACGAAGACGAAAGATTTTGCCAAAAATGCGGGGTAGAATTTGTTGATTCTCGGATACGAAGATATCAAATGGGATACATCAAACTCGCATGTCCCGTGACTCATGTGTGGTATTTGAAAGGTCTTCCTAGTTATATCGCGAACCTTTTAGATAAACCCCTTAAGAAATTGGAGGGCCTAGTATACGGCGATTTCTCTTTTGCTAGGCCCAGCGCTAAAAAACCCACTTTCTTACGATTACGAGGTTTATTCGAAGATGAAATTTCATCCTGTAACCACAGCATTTCTCCCTTTTTTTCTACCCCAGGCTTTGCAACATTTCGAAATCGGGAAATTGCGACAGGAGCAGGTGCTATTAGAGAACAATTAGCAGATTTGGATTTGCGAATTATTATAGAGAATTCCTTGGTCGAATGGAAGGAATTAGAAGACGAGGGGTATAGTGGAGATGAATGGGAAGATAGAAAAAGACGAATAAGAAAAGTTTTTTTGATTAGACGCATGCAATTGGCGAAACATTTTATTCAAACAAATGTAGAACCAGAATGGATGGTTTTGTGCTTATTACCGGTTCTTCCTCCCGAATTGAGACCCATTGTTTATAGGTCTGGGGATAAAGTAGTGACTTCGGATATTAATGAACTTTATAAGAGAGTTATCCGTCGGAACAACAACCTTGCCTATCTATTAAAAAGAAGTGAATTAGCGCCAGCAGATTTAGTAATGTGCCAGGAAAAGTTGGTACAAGAAGCCGTGGATACACTTCTTGATAGTGGGTCCCGCGGGCAACCAACGAGGGATGGTCACAATAAAGTATACAAATCACTTTCAGATGTAATTGAAGGTAAAGAGGGAAGGTTTCGCGAGACTCTGCTTGGGAAACGGGTCGATTACTCGGGGCGTTCTGTCATTGTTGTGGGTCCTTCACTTTCATTACATCAATGTGGATTACCTCTAGAGATAGCAATAAAGCTTTTTCAGCTATTTGTAATTCGCGATTTAATCACGAAACGCGCTACTTCTAATGTCAGGATTGCTAAAAGGAAAATTTGGGAAAAGGAACCCATTGTATGGGAAATACTTCAAGAAGTTATGCGGGGACATCCTGTACTGTTGAATAGAGCACCTACCCTGCATAGATTAGGCATACAGGCCTTCCAACCCACTTTAGTAGAGGGGCGTACTATTTGTTTACACCCATTAGTGTGTAAGGGTTTCAATGCGGACTTTGATGGGGATCAAATGGCTGTTCATCTACCTTTATCCTTGGAAGCTCAGGCGGAAGCCCGTTTACTTATGTTTTCTCATATGAATCTCCTATCTCCTGCTATTGGAGATCCTATTTGCGTACCGACCCAAGACATGCTTATAGGACTTTATGTATTAACGATTGGAAACCGTCGGGGTATTTGTGCAAATAGATATAATAGTTGCGGAAACTATCCAAATCAAAAAGTAAGTTACAATAATAATAATTATAAGTATACGAAAGATAAAGAACCCCATTTTTCCAGTTCCTATGATGCACTGGGAGCTTATAGACAGAAACGAATCAGTTTAGACAGTCCCTTGTGGCTCCGATGGAAACTAGATCAACGCGTCATTGGGTCAAGAGAAGTTCCGATTGAAGTTCAATATGAATCTTTGGGGACTTATCATGAGATTTATGCCCACTATCTAATAGTGGGAAATAGAAAAAAAGAAATCCGTTCTATATACATTCGAAGCACTCTTGGTCATATTTCTTTTTATAGAGAAATAGAGGAAGCCATACAAGGATTTAGTCAGGCCTATTCATACACTATCTAAACAAGGAAGTTAGATTCGGCGATGCCCCTTTCGGGGGGCATTCCGATTTCGCTAGTATCATCATTTTTGCCGCGCGAATCCAGATTGAGATTAAGGAAAGGAAGTTAATTAAATTTTCGAATCACTGACTCAGGCCCATTGTCGAATCCTACTCAGCAATTGTCGAATCCTACTCAGCCGAAAAAGGGGGTACTTATGTATGGCGGAACGGGCCAATCTGGTCTTTCATAATAAAGAGATAGACGGAACTGCTATGAAACGACTTATTAGCAGATTAATAGATCATTTCGGAATGGGATATACATCCCATATACTGGATCAAATAAAGACTCTGGGCTTTCATCAAGCCACTACTACATCGATTTCATTAGGAATCGAGGATCTTTTAACAATACCCTCTAAGGGATGGTTAGTCCAAGACGCGGAACAACAGAGTTTTCTTTTGGAGAAACACTATTATTATGGGGCTGTACACGCGGTAGAAAAATTACGCCAATCCGTTGAGATATGGTATGCTACAAGTGAATATTTGAAACAAGAAATGAATTCGAATTTTCGGATAACGGATCCTTCTAATCCAGTCTATCTAATGTCTTTTTCAGGAGCTAGAGGAAATGCATCTCAAGTACACCAATTAGTAGGTATGAGAGGATTAATGGCGGATCCTCAAGGACAAATGATTGATTTACCTATTCAAAGCAATTTACGCGAGGGACTTTCTTTGACAGAATATATAATTTCCTGCTACGGAGCCCGTAAAGGGGTTGTAGATACTGCTGTACGAACAGCGGATGCTGGATATCTTACACGTAGACTTGTTGAAGTAGTTCAACATATTATTGTGCGTAGAAGAGATTGTGGTACTATCCGAGGTATTTCTGTGAGTCCTCAAAATGGGATGACGGAAAAACTTTTTGTCCAAACACTAATTGGTCGTGTATTAGCAGACGATATATATATCGGTTCACGATGCATTGCCGCTCGAAATCAAGATATTGGAATTGGATTAGTCAATCGATTCATAACTGCCTTTCGAGCACAACCATTTCGAGCACAACCAATATATATTAGAACCCCCTTTACTTGCCGGAGCACATCTTGGATCTGTCAATTATGTTATGGTCGGAGTCCCACTCATGGCGATCTGGTCGAATTAGGGGAAGCCGTAGGTATTATTGCGGGTCAATCAATTGGGGAGCCAGGGACTCAACTAACATTAAGAACTTTTCATACTGGTGGAGTATTCACAGGGGGTACTGCCGACCTTGTACGATCCCCTTCGAATGGAAAAATCCAATTCAATGAGGATTTGGTTCACCCCACACGTACCCGTCATGGGCAGCCTGCTTTTCTATGTTATATAGACTTGCATGTAACTATTCAGAGTCAGGATATTCTATATAGTGTAAATATTCCCTCAAAAAGCTTGATTCTAGTGCAAAATGATCAATATGTAGAATCCGAACAAGTAATTGCGGAGATTCGTGCCGGAACGTCCACTTTGCATTTTAAAGAAAGGGTACAAAAGCATATTTATTCCGAATCAGACGGGGAAATGCACTGGAGTACTGATGTTTACCATGCGCCCGAATATCAATATGGTAATCTTCGTCGATTACCAAAAACAAGCCATTTATGGATATTGTCAGTAAGTATGTGCAGATCCAGTATAGCGTCTTTTTCGCTCCACAAGGATCAAGATCAAATGAATACTTATTCTTTTTCTGTTGACGGAAGATATATCTTTGACCTCTCAATGGCTAATGATCAAGTAAGACATAGACTGTTGGATACTTTTGGTAAAAAAGATAGGGAAATTCTTGATTATTCAACGCCGGATAGAATCATGTCCAACGGCCATTGGAATTTTGTCTATCCTTCTATTCTTCAAGATAATTCGGATTTATTGGCGAAAAAGCGAAGAAATAGGTTCGTCATTCCATTACAATATCATCAAGAACAAGAGAAAGAACTAATATCCTGTTTGGGGATTTCTATTGAAATACCCTTTATGGGTGTTTTACGTAGAAATACTATTTTTGCTTATTTTGACGATCCACGATACAGAAAAGATAAAAAGGGGTCAGGAATTGTGAAATTTAGATATAGGACCCTAGAGGACGAATATAGGACCCTAGAGGACGAATATAGGACTCGAGAGGAAGACTCAGAGGACGAATATGGGAGCCCAGAGAACGGATATAGGACCCGAGAGGACGAATATGAAACCCTAGAAGACGAATATAGGACTCTAGAGGACGAATATGAAACCCTAGAAGATGAATATGGGATCCTAGAGGACGAATATGAAACCCTAGAAGACGAATATAGGACTCGAGAGGAAGACTCAGAGGACGAATATGGGAGCCCAGAGAACGAATATAGGACCCGAGAGGACGAATATGGAACTCTAGATGAAGACTCAGAAGACGAATATGGGAGCCCGGAGGAAGGCTCAGAGGACGAATATGGGACTTTAGAGGAAGACTCAGAAGAAGACTCAGAGGACGAATACGGGAGCCCAGAGGAAGATTCCATCTTAAAAAAAGAGGGTTTGATTGAGCATCGAGGAACAAAAGAATTTAGTCTAAAATACCAAAAAGAACTAGATCGGTTTTTTTTCATTCTTCAAGAACTGCATATCTTGCCCAGATCCTCATCCCTAAAGGTACTTGATAATAGTATCATTGGAGTGGATACACAACTCACAAAAAATACAAGAAGTCGACTAGGTGGATTGGTCCGAGTGAATAGAAAAAAAAGCCATACGGAACTCAAAATCTTTTCCGGAGATATTCATTTTCCTGAAGAAGCAGATAAGATATTAGGTGGTAGTTTGATACCACCAGAAAGAGAAAAGAAAGAATCTAAGGAATCAAAAAAAAGGAAAAATTGGGTCTATGTTCAACGGAAAAAAATTCTCAAGAGCAAGGAAAAGTATTTTGTTTCGGTTCGACCTGCAGTCGCATATGAAATGGACGAAGGGAGAAATTTAGCAACACTTTTCCCGCAGGATCTCTTGCAAGAAGAGGATAATCTCCAACTTCGACTTGTCAATTTTATTTCTCATGAAAATAGCAAGTTAACTCAAAGAATTTATCACACGAATAGTCAATTTGTTCGAACTTGCTTAGTAGTGAATTGGGAACAAGAAGAAAAAGAGGAGGCTCGTGCTTCCCTTGTTGAGGTAAGAGCAAATGATCTGATTCGTGATTTCCTAAGAATTGAGTTAGTCAAGTCCACTATTTCGTATACACGAAGAAGGTATGATAGGACAAGTGCAGGACCGATTCCCAATAATAGGTTAGATCGCACCAATACCAATTCCTTTTATTCCAAGGCGAAGATTCAATCACTTAGCCAACATCAAGAAGCTATTGGCACCTTGTTGAATCGAAATAAAGAATACCAATCTTTGATGATTTTGTTGGCATCCAACTGTTCTAGAATTGGTTTATTCAAGAATTCGAAATATCCCAATGCGGGAAAAGAATCGAATCCTAGAATTCCTATTCGAGATATTTTTGGGCCCTTAGCTGCTATTGTACCTAGTATATCGAATTTTTCTTCATCTTACTATTTACTAACGCATAATCAGATCCTGTTAAAAAAATATTTGTTCCTTGACAATTTGAAACAAACCTTCCAAGTACTTCAAGGGCTTAAATACTCTTTAATAGATGAAAATCAAAGGATTTCGAATTTCGATAGTAACATCATGTTGGATCCATTCCATTTGAATTGGCACTTTCTCCATCATGATTCTTGGGAGGAGACATCGGCAATAATTCACCTTGGACAATTTATTTGCGAAAATGTATGTCTATTTAAATCGCACATAAAAAAATCTGGTCAAATTTTCATTGTTAATATTGATTCCTTTGTTATAAGAGCAGCTAAGCCTTATTTGGCCACTACAGGAGCAACTGTTCATGGTCATTATGGAGAAATCCTTTACAAAGGAGATAGGTTAGTTACGTTTATATATGAAAAATCGAGATCTAGTGACATAACGCAAGGTCTTCCAAAAGTAGAACAAATCTTTGAAGCGCGTTCAATTGATTCACTATCGCCGAATCTCGAAAGGAGAATTGAGGATTGGAATGAGCGTATACCAAGAATTCTTGGGGTCCCCTGGGGATTCTTGATTGGAGCTGAGCTAACCATAGCCCAAAGTCGTATCTCTTTGGTTAATAAGATCCAAAAGGTTTATCGATCCCAAGGGGTACAGATCCATAATAGACATATAGAGATTATTATACGCCAAGTAACATCAAAAGTGCGGGTTTCCGAAGATGGAATGTCTAATGTTTTTTCACCTGGGGAATTAATCGGATTATTGCGAGCGGAACGAGCAGGGCGAGCTTTGGATGAATCGATCTATTATCGGGCAATCTTATTGGGAATAACAAGGGCTTCCCTGAATACCCAAAGTTTCATATCTGAAGCAAGTTTTCAAGAAACTGCTCGAGTTTTAGCAAAAGCTGCCCTACGAGGTCGTATTGATTGGTTGAAAGGCCTGAAAGAAAACGTAGTTCTGGGGGGGATTATACCTGTTGGTACCGGATTCCAAAAATTTGTGCATCGTTCCCCACAAGACAAGAACCTTTATTTCGAAATTCAAAAAAAAAATCTATTCGCGTCGGAAATGAGAGATATTTTGTTTCTCCATACAGAATTAGTTTCTTCTGATTCTGACGTAACAAACAATTTCTATGAGACATCAGAACCCCCATTTACCCCCAATTATACGATTTAAGGATACATAAAGCGGATTTTTTGACTTTAAACTAGACTTTTGACCTTAGAACACTAACAGGTCAGATTTTAGATTTTTATTTTAATAAGTAAAAGAAGTCAGTTAATTCATTAAGGTTACGTTTATACCATGTATCAATGGCCAATTCTCAGTGGAAGGTTACATCGGAACAATTATTATTTATTTCAAGCTATTTCGGCTCTTTCTTAATCTTCAAAAAGAAATAAATTCCGTAATGGAATGGTAGGATGAAAAAAAAAGAAAAAATCAAAAGGAAGTGTGGAAAAAATGACAAGAAGATATTGGAACATCAATTTGAAAGAGATGATAGAAGCGGGAGTTCATTTTGGTCATGGTATTAAGAAATGGAATCCTAAAATGGCCCCTTACATCTCGGCAAAGCGTAAAGGTACTCATATTACAAATCTCGCTAGAACGGCTCGCTTTTTATCAGAAGCTTGTGATTTAGTTTTTGATGCAGCAAGTCAGGGAAAAAGCTTCTTAATTGTTGGTACCAAAAAAAGAGCAGCGTATTTAGTAGCATCAGCTGCAATAAGGGCTCGTTGTCATTATGTTAATAAAAAGTGGTTCAGTGGTATGTTAACGAATTGGTCGATTACGAAAACTAGACTTTCTCAATTTAGAGACTTAAGAGCAGAAGAAAAGATGGGAAAATTCCACCATCTCCCAAAAAGAGATGTGGCAATCTTGAAGAGAAAATTATCGACCTTGCAAAGATATCTCGGCGGGATCAAATATATGACGAGGTTGCCGGACATTGTGATCGTCCTCGATCAGCAAAAAGAGTATATAGCTCTTCGGGAATGTGCCATTTTGGGGATTCCTACTATTTCTTTAGTCGATACAAATTGTGACCCAGATCTCGCGAATATATCGATTCCAGCCAACGATGACACTATGACTTCAATTCGATTGATTCTTAACAAATTAGTATTTGCAATTTGTGAGGGCCGTTCTCTCTATATAAGAAATCGTTGATTAAGAAGAATAGTGAATTCTTGGGCAACTGCGTAGATTTATGGGATCACTTACTATTCTTTTTTGTTTTGTATAGATAAAAGAAGGGGAATATTGATATATATTAGAGGGTATTGATATATATTATGATCTGATGTGATTTCTTGGTATCCTAAATATAAGATTAATACTTCAAGTTGCTGAGTTGAGAAAGAGATGGTTGAATCAAAAGAATTCCTTTTTTGAAGTTCAATTTTTATCAGAGGACAATATGAATATTATACCATGTTCCATTAAAACACTCAAGGGGTTATACGATATATCGGGTGTAGAAGTAGGCCAACACTTCTATTGGCAAATAGGAAGTTTCCAAATTCATGCCCAAGTACTCATCACTTCTTGGGTCGTAATTACTATCTTGCTAGGTTCAGTTATCATAGCTGTTCGGAATCCACAAACCATCCCGACCGACGGTCAGAATTTCTTCGAATATGTGCTTGAGTTTATTCGAGACTTGAGCAAAACTCAGATTGGAGAAGAATATGGTCCCTGGGTTCCCTTTATTGGAACTATGTTCCTTTTTATTTTTGTTTCGAATTGGTCGGGTGCTCTTTTACCTTGGAAAATTATACAGTTACCCCATGGGGAATTAGCAGCGCCCACGAATGATATAAATACTACTGTTGCTTTAGCTTTACTCACGTCAGCGGCATATTTTTATGCGGGTCTTAGCAAAAAAGGATTGAGTTATTTCGAGAAATATATTAAACCAACTCCAATCCTTTTACCAATTAACATCCTAGAAGATTTCACAAAACCATTATCGCTTAGTTTTCGACTTTTCGGGAATATATTGGCGGATGAATTAGTCGTTGTTGTTCTTGTTTCTTTAGTCCCCTTAGTAGTCCCTATACCGGTCATGTTTCTTGGATTATTTACAAGCGGTATTCAAGCTCTTATTTTTGCAACGTTAGCCGCAGCCTATATAGGTGAATCCATGGAGGGTCATCATTGAATTGACTAGTTTTCGAAATAATCTTTTTTTTTAGCTTAGCTCAATTCATGCATGGTTCCAGCTAATCCGCTTGGTTGGAAAACAAAATAGTTAGAAATGCGTATGAATATACAACCTAGAGTTGTAGGAGAGAGAATAGACTATATTACGGAATTGTCAAAGTATATATGCATTAAGGGGGGCGGAGTCAGGCTAGATCTATATCCTTAATGTCTAGAAGTCCAGTCATCTTTTGTGCGGGTTTCCACTTTAAGGAATGATTTTCGAATCCGATTCAATAGAAAATAAGAAAATACGCAAAATAGAAGAAACAAGTGTATATGGGATATTATATATTCCTAAGTTAGATTCATTATCTAATCCGATATATCGAATTCCCTCTATATGGAATTGGATTCCATATCCAGTTCTATGCAGCATATTGTTATCAATTGTATATCTTGATTTAATTCCTATTGGATTTGGATTAGGTCGATTTCAATAGGGGTTCTTCCTCTATTTCGTCTTTTATTATGGATTAGATTATAGGGGAAATAATAGGAACTCAAGGATATCGAAGAGTAAAGAAAGAAGGATGGAATGAAAGAGTTGTTGGTTGGAAAGAAAGAGAAATAGAATAATAAGAATCATATGGATTTACACAAACCTCTAATGATTAGAAACTAAAAATGAGATCTCGAAGTAGTTCGGACAATTCAGATTATCATTTCAATTTGTACTTTTTAGTTACTTCTCCCCAATAGAGCTTAGAAGTAAGAATTTCTTGGTTGATTGTATCCTTAACCATTTCTTTTTTTTTTTGACACGAGGAACTCACCATGAATCCACTAATTGCTGCTGCTTCCGTTATTGCTGCTGGATTGGCCGTAGGGCTTGCTTCTATTGGGCCTGGAGTTGGTCAAGGTACTGCTGCAGGACAAGCTGTAGAAGGTATTGCGAGACAGCCAGAAGCAGAAGGTAAAATACGAGGTACTTTATTGCTTAGTCTAGCTTTTATGGAAGCTTTAACAATTTATGGACTAGTTGTGGCACTAGCACTTTTATTTGCGAACCCTTTTGTTTAATCCTAAAAAAGAAAATGAGTGCTTTAGATTAGATACTTTTTTCTTTTTTTAGTAAATTGGTATTTGCTTCTGCAATTCCAATTATATCAATACTTTACTCCTATTTATTACTCCTGGAATTATCTATTTATTGGGACAGACAATACCCCACCCCAGGAAGGGCTGATTTGAGGATGATCAATTTAGAGGATATGCTCGCCTTCTTCCTTCCCGTCCTTAGTTTAGGACAGTGGAAAGTCTTTTTCCTTTTATTTTAGGAATTTTGAGAACATTTCAACAAAGGAGGTCTTTCACAGGTCAAACGAGACCTAAGACTTAATCTAAAATAAATTACTAGATTGAATCTATTTGCATTAAAAAAAAATTGCATTAAAAAAACCGATCAAAAAAGGGCGAGCGAAGTAAGTGATCGAAAAACTTTGTTCTTTGTTCGTCCTATCTATAAGAGGAGAGCATATGAAAAATGTAACCCATTCTTTCGTTTTTTTAGCTCACTGGCCATCCGCTGGGAGTTTCGGGCTTAATACCGATATTTTAGCAAC